GAAACTCTTTGACCCCCGAATTTGGAGTATCCTACTTTCACGCGATTCACAGGGTTCAACAAACAATCGATATTTCACGATCAAAGGTGTAGTAGTACTGCTTGCAGTAGCGGTCCTTATATATCGTAATCGTATTAACAATCGAAATAGGGTCGAAAGAAAAAATCTCTATTTGATGGGGCTTCTTCCTATACCTATGAATTCCATTGGACCCAGAAATGATACATTGGAAGAATCTTTTGGGTCTTCCAATATCAATAGGTTGATTGTTTCGCTCCTGTATCTTCCAAAAGGGAAAAAGATCTCTGAGAGTTGTTTCATGGATCCAAAAGAGAGTACTTGGGTTCTCCCAATAACTAAAAAGTGTATCATGCCTGAATCTAACTGGGGTTCGCGGTGGTGGAGGAACCGGATCGGAAAAAAGAGGGATTATAGTTGTAAGATATCTAATGAAACCGTAGCTGGAATTGAGATCTCATTCAAAGAGAAAGATATCAAATATCTGGAGTCTCCTTTTGTATCCTATACGGATGATCCGATCCGCAAGGACCGTGATTGGGAATTGTTTGATCGTCTTTCTCCGAGGAAGAAGCGAAACATAATTAACTTGAATTCGGGACAGCTATTCGAAATCTTAGTGAAACACTGGATTTGTTATCTCATGTCTGCTTTTCGTGAAAAAAGACCGATTGAAGTGGAGGGCTTCTTCAAACAACAAGGAGCTGGGTCAACTATTCAATCAAATGATATTGAGCATGTTTCCCATCTCCTCTCGAGAAACAAGTGGGGTATTTCTTTGCAAAATTGTGCTCAATTTCATATGTGGCAATTCCGCCAAGATCTCTTCGTTAGTTGGGGGAAGAATCCGCACGAATCGGATTTTTTTAGGAATGTATCGTCAAATATGCAATATGATGATTCCACAAGATCTATTTTCGTTCAAGTAACGGATTCTAGCCAATTGAAAGGATCTTCTGATCAATCCAGAGATCATTTTGATTCCATTAGTAATGAGGATTCGGAATATCACACATTGATCAATCAAAGAGAGATTCAACAACTAAAAGAAAGATCGATTCTTTTGGATCCTTCCTTTCTTCAAACGGAACGAACAGAGATAGAATCAGACCGATTCCCGAAATGCCTTTCTGAGGATTCCTCATTGTCCCGGCTATTCACGGAACGTGAGAAGCAGATGAATAATCATCTGCTTCCGGAAGAAATCGAAGAATTTATTGGGAATCCTACAAGATCAATTCGTTCTTTTTTCTCTGACAGGTGGTCAGAACTTCATCTGGGTTCGAATCCTACGGAGGGGTCCACTAGAGATCAGAAATTGTTGAAGAAACAACAAGATTTTTCTTTTGTCCCTTCCAGGAGATCGGAAAATAAAGAAATGGTTGATATATTCAAGATAATTACGTATTTACAAAATACCGCATCAATTCATCCTATTTTATCAGATCCGGGATGTGATATGGTTCCGAAGGATGAACCGGACAGTTCCAATAAGATTTCATTCTTGAACCAAAATTCATTTTTTTATTTATTTCATCTATTCCATGACCGGAACAGGGGAGGATACACGTTGCACCACGATTTTAAATCAGAAGAGAGATTTCAAGAAATGGCAGATCTATTAACTCTATCAATAACCGAGCCGGATCTGGTGTATCATAAGGGATTTGCCTTTTCTATTGATTCCTACAGATTGGATCCAAAAAAATTCTTGAATGAGGTATTCAACTCTAGGGATGAATCGAAAAAGAAATCTTTATTGGTTCTACCTCCTATTTTTTATGAAGAGAATGAATCTTTTTATCGAAGGATCAGAAAAAAATGGGTCCGGATCTCCTGCGGGAATGCTTTGGAAGATCCAAAACCAAAAATAGTGGTATTTGCTAGCAACAACATAATGAAGGCAGTCAATCAATATAGATTGATCCAAAATCTGATTCAAATCCAATATAGCACCCATGGGTACATAAGAAATGTATCGAATAAATTCTTTTTAATGAATAGATCCGATCGCAACTTCGAATATGGAATTCAAAGGGATCAAATAGGAAATGATACTCTGAATCATAGAACTATAATGAAATATACGATCAACCAACATTTCTCGAATTTGAAAAAGAGTCAGAAGAAATGGTTCGATCCTCTTATTTCTCGAACCGAGAGATCCATGAATCGGGATCCTGATGCATATAGATACAAATGGTCCAATGGGAGCAAGAATTTCCAGGAAGATTTGGAACATTTCGTTGCTGAGCGGAAGAGCCGTTTTCAAGTAGTGTTCGATCGATTACGTATTAATCAATATTCGATTGATTGGTCCGAGGTTATCGACAAACAAGATTTTTCTAAGTCACTTCGTTTCTTTTTGTCCAAGTCGCTTCTCTTTTTGTCTAAGTCACTTCCTTTTTTCTTTGTAAGTCTCGGGAATATCCCCATTCATAGGTCCGAGATCCGCATCTATGAATTGAAAGGTCCGAATGAT